GTATCTCTTGTTTTTCATTCCCATTCCCATAAGAATGAATACTATGATTCGCATTTCGAACAGGCATGAATACAGCATCTATAGGGTAACTTCCATCTTGAGAGTCATTTATGGGTTCCATACGATATCCGCGATCTCTCTTGATTTGTAATCCAATACACAAATCAATTGGTTCCGTCAGGTTAGCTATATGTTGTGTCGTGTCAACTATTTCTACGGAGGGTGGTAAGATGATATCTTGAGCGGTTACGTATCTAGGACCCCTTACGCAAATCGACGCGTCTCTAACTCCATAGAGATTACTTCTCAATACAATTTCTTTCAAATTTTGTAAGATTTCATGTACTGATTCCTCAATACCTACTATCGTAGAATATTCATGTGGCACCTTCTTAGATTTTGCACGTGTGATACATGTTCCTTCTATTTCTCCAAGTAAGGCCCTTCGCATGGCAATACCGATGGTATCAGCTTGACCTTTCATAAGTGGTGACAGAATGAAACGACCATAATAAAGACGCTTACTGTCTACTCTTGATTCAACACACTTCCACTGTAGTGTTCGAGTGGATCCTGCTACTTCCTCTCGAACCATACTATACTAGTATTATTATTTGATCATTTATTTCTCTTGAAATCGGTTTAATTCTTATTTCTACACACGTCTTTTTTTAGGAGGTCGACATCCATTATGTGGCATAGGTGTTACATCACGTACGAAGCTTAATAATATACCACTTCTACGAATGGCTCGTAATGCTGCATCTCTTCCGAGACCAGGACCCTTTATCATAACTTCTGCTCGTTGCATACCCTGATCAACCACTGTACGAATAGCATTTACCGCTGTGGCTTGAGCAGCATAAGGTGTTCCTCTTCTTGTGCCTTTGAATCCAGAAGTACCGGCGGAGGCCCAAGAAACTACCCGACCTCGTACATCTGTAACAGTTATAATGGTATTGTTGAAACTCGCTTGAACATGAATAACGCCTTTTGGTATTCTACGTCCATTCTTACGTGAACCAATACGCCCATTCCTACGTGAACCAATTCTTGGTATAGCTTTTGTCATATTTTATCATCTCATATTTATGAGTCAGAAATATACAAAAAGAAAAGATACGGAGATATCCATTTCATGTTAAAACAGATCCTTTACCTTATTTTTACATATATATATATTTTTTTTTTTTGAAAGTTCTTTTTTAGAAGAATTACCCTTGTCTCTGTTTATGTTTCGGATTGGAACAAATCACTATAATTCGTCCACGCCTGCGAATCAGTCGACATTTTTCACAAATTTTACGAACGGAAGCCCTTATTTTCATATTTTTTATTCCTTACCTTAATTCTGAATCCACTTCTTGGAAGAGAATAAGTCTCTTGAATTTTTTTTTTAACTTCGAATTGTATACCCATGGTTAAAAAAATAACCTAATCATTCGAATCTTTGTTGCGAAGTCGATAAATTATACGTCCCCTGGTTGAATCATAACGACTTACTTCAATTTTTACTCTATCTCCCGGTAGTATCCGTATAAAACTGCGGCGGATCCTCCCTGAAACATATCCTAGAATTAGATCTTCATTATCTAAACGGACCCGGAACATACCGTTGGGAAGTGATTCAGTAATTAAACCCTCATGAATCAATTTTTGTTCTTTCATTCCAGGTAACCTCCTTGAAGTATCAACTAATGGAGGAATAGTTATATAACTCACTTTTCCTCTCTATTTTACAAATAGGAAGTTAGAGATCAAATTCGGATACCAGAGGTGGAAGATTACCATATATAACACAAAATTTCTCCTCCAATTCTTTCTAGTCGAGCTTCTCGATCTGTTATTATACCTCGAGAAGTAGAAAGAATTACAATTCCCATTCCACCTAAAATCTTAGGAATTCGTTGATAGTTGGAATAAATTCGTAAGCCGGGCCGGCTGATACGCTTTAAAATGGTTCTAGTTTTATATATTCCTTTTCTGGTTTTTCTATGTCGCAGAGTTGAAACCAAGAAATATTTGTTACTCTCCTGATGTTTCCGAACGTTTTCAATAAAACCTTCTCGTAGAAGTATTTTAATAATGTTTTCGGTGATATTTGTAGATGCTATTCGAACCCTTCCTTTTTTATCCGTGTCAGCATTTCTTATAGAAGTTATTAGATCGGCAATAGTGTCCCTACCCATGACGAACTAGAATTATAGGTTCCTCCTAATTTTGATATAATCAACATGTTTCCTTTTTTTTATTTTTTTTTTTTTTATAAAGTATATACGTGAGACACAATCTACTAATTTGATCTATTTGATCTATTTCAGATACCCTATACTATATCATAGTCTCATCTACTACTATTTATAATACTTCGGGAGCTAATGAAACTATTTTAGTAAAATTTAACTGTCTCAATTCTCGAGCGATCGCACCAAAAACTCGAGTTCCTTTTGGATTTCCTTCTTGATCAATGACAACTGCAGCATTGTCGTCATATCGTATTATCATACCGTTTTCACGTTTGAGTTCTTTACATGTACGTACAATTACAGCTCTAATTACTTCTGATCTTTCTAGAGGCATATTGGGAACTGCTTCTTTGATTACAGCAACAATAACATCACCAATATGAGCATATCGGTGATTACCAGCTCCTATGATTCGAATACACATCAATTTTCGAGCTCCGCTGTTATCCGCTACATTCAAAAGGGTCTGAGGTTGAATCATATCATTTTTATTTCAATCTGTTATTTCAATGCAAAAGTATGAAAGAAAAAAAAGAAATATTGTCCGTCCAGAAATAAATAAACCTGCGGTTGTTTTTTCATCCCCAATACCCCTTTTTTTTTTAGTTCTACATCTCTATCCTGAAATAAGAAATTGAGTTCGTATAGGCATTTTGCGCGCAGCTATTGAGATAGCTGCTCTAGCTACAGTTTCTGATACTCCACCCATTTCATAAAGTATTCGACCCCGTTTAACAACGGATACCCAATATTCAGGGGATCCCTTCCCCGAACCCATACGTGTTTCCGCGGGTCTTACTGTAACAGGTTTGTCGGGAAATATACGTACCCATATTTTTCCACCACGACGCGCATATCGTGTCATTGCTCTTCGCCCTGCTTCTATTTGTCTAGCTGTAATCCAAGCAGGTTCAAGTGCCTGAAGAGCGTATCTGCCGAAACAAATATGATTGCCTCGACAAGATATTCCTTTCATTCTTCCTCTATGCTGTTTACGAAATCTGGTTCTTTTGGGGTTATAGTCGATGGTTGTTTCTTAATTCCATCTCTACTGCAGAACCGGACATGAGAGTTTCTTCTCATCCAGCTCCTCGCGAATGAAAGGATTCAAATTCAATAAAATAATATTATAGATACACATTAATAGGTACACATTAATAGATAATACACCAAGTAATGGCTTTTATTGATATTTAATTTCTTACATAAGAAGGAAGATGTAGATACAAGATATACAATACAGCTAGACGTGTGTGTACATTTATGTATCTTTATAGATAATGTAATGTTTCTCTTTTTTATTTTTATAACATGACGAATCCTTTCCTTATTTTTTTTTTTTACCTCTATCGAATTACGACAAAAGATTGTAATCCAATAAATAGAGGTTTCGCGGGCGAATATTTACTCTTTCCTGTTTCATTCGAAGGTTCAATTCATAACCTCTCAGAATAAATCAATTTTTTCTTGGTCCGTTCCGCCATCCCACCCAATGAATTATTAGGATTCGTTTTCAATAGAAGCCTATGCAGTCACAGGTTCTGTCGTTCCCATAGCTTCTCCATTAATGGTTAGGTCCGAACTTTGCAATGGAGCTTCCAACAAAATTCGTTCCCAAGTCAATTTCCTCAGTTTTTATTAACCTGAAGGCTCTTTATTATTTTATTCTATTTTTAATTATTTCATTTTTAAATTCTTATATTTATAATTATCTTATCAGTATTGATTATCAGTATTGATGCTTTATCACACTGCCCTTTATGACGTGATTCATAGACCATACATATTGGAATCATATATCATTGATATTTTTGTTCTTTCTTTCTATCATCCTTCCATTTATCCACATCCCTTTATTTATTTTTTTTTGCTTTACAACCCATAATCAGATCTATTTTTTGTTGAAAGAATTTCAGTTGCTACAACCATATGATAGATCCACTCATTCATATAGTGACTGTTTCTTGGGATCTCGACAATACGAAGCAATAAGTTGGTTATTAGTTTATTTTATATAATTACAAAGTTTATAGCAGGGGTCAGTTTGTTTTTTTTTTTTGAATCCCAACTTGAAACTATAAAGAAAAAACTAACGAGTCACACACTAAGCATAGCAATTATACCAAATGATCAATCGAATTTATATTTAACCTTATAGAATTAGAATTGTTCATTTTTTTATTTTTAACGAAAAAAGAATGAAAGAGTTTGTCATTTTTTGTTTTATCACTGGACAGAATGGGAAGACAAGGTTGATTATTCCTCGTCTACAAATATCCAAATTTTTATACCTAATACTCCATAAATAGTTCGAATTGTATAGGAACAATGATCAATTTTAGCGCGAATTGTTTGTAGGGGAACTCTACCCTCTCTGATCCATTCAACACGTGCAATTTCTTTTCCGTCGATACGGCCTGCTATTTGCACTTGAATTCCTTTTGTATCTGTTTGTTCAGTTAATTCAATAGCTTTTTTCATTGCTTTTCGAAACGAAACTCTATTTTTTAATTGTAAAGCTATATATTCTGCAAGAATATTAGGTTGTCCATAAGGTTTTTCAACTCTTGTGATAGCAATGTTGAGTCTCCGGTTTACAGAATGAAACTCCTTTTGTACATTCATCTGTAATTCTTCGATTCCTCGTGTTTGCCCCTCTATTAATAAATTTGGGAATCCAATATAGATTATGACTTGGATCAAATCGATTTTTTTTTTAATTGTTATACGTGCAATTCCTTCGAAACCTGAGGA